TTTCTCATTTGTACGTGTATGATATATCCCACAAGACTTGTCTATAATAAGAAAAGAAATTTTAGTTTGTAAAAGCGTAGGATGAATGAAAAAAGATAATGAATTCTTGAATAACTAAAAAAAGGTAAGGCGTCAAACATACTTTTTTTGGGGAGTAGAGTTGGGGATAGAGGGACTTGAACCCTCACGATTTTAAAAGTCAACGGATTTTCATCTTACTATAAATTTCATTGTTGTCAGTATTGACATGTAGAATGGGACTCTATCTTTATTCTCGTCCGATTAATAAGTTCCACCAAGGATCTATCAGACTATGAAGTGAATCATTTGATCAATGAATATTCGATTTTTTCTTAAACTTCGAATTGATTCACACCTTTTCTACTAATAAAAAAAAAATAGAAATCGAGATTCAGGTCGTCATTTTTGAGATCGTTTTGTGTTACCTAATATTTATACAAAATAGGTTTTTATCCTTCATCCTTTTTTTTATTTGAAGTTTGGATCGAAGGATTCCTTTATCAACACAAGGTAGTGAACTCCATTTGTTAGAACAGCTTCCATTGAGTCTCTGCACCTATCCCTTTTTTCTCGCTTTCTAAACTCTGGTTTGTTCGCGTAAACCAGGATTTGGCTCAGGATTGCCCATTGTTAATTCCAGGGTTTCTCTGAATTTGAAAGTTATCACTTAGTAGGTTTCCATACCAAGGCTCAATCCAATTAAGTCCGTAGCGTCTACCGATTCCGCCATATCCCCCTTTTTGCTTTGAGATTAGGATCTCATTATTATGTCTTTCCACTTTTTCTTATGCCGAAACTTTGGAATTCATTACATATTACATATAGATACTTTTTTTATTTCTTTGGTATCTTCTTTCATTTTTTTTTAGCCCAATCCATTTTGATTTAGTCTAATCAACAAAGATTCTATCATTTTTGTATTTGCAATTCAATATGGTTATATATTACATAACATATATATGTTATTACTTTTATCATCTTTGTCTTAAATTTTTAAAAATAGTCGAACGGTCAATTCTCTTTTTTTTTTACTTCCATGAAAAGAAATTTATTATTTTTTTTTGAAACTTAGAATTCTACAATGTGCAGCGGAAAAAGATTATAAGTCTACTTCGTAGATTTTATATTCTAATAATTTAATTCTAAAAAATTATATTCGAAATGAATATTCGAATATTAATTTGAATAATTCTGTATTATTAGAAATAAAAAATAAAAATAAAAGTATAAAATAATAATAATAGCGTGAGGTTAGAACAAAAAAACAATAATTTCAAATCAGATATCATTTAACTAAAAAAAAAAAAAAAAGATTTCTGATCTAATTAAGAGTTTCTTATTTATAAACTAATGAAATAAAAATTATAAAGTCGATATATTGCTATATTCTATTAATTAAGGTTATGTTTTATTTATTTAATGATAGTCACTATTTATTTGAGCTATATTTTGTTCTAGAATATATAGAATATGATTAATTAATTCTAAATAGATAAGGAAAAAAAATGAATAGAATAGTTAATTGATACGATCTAGTAGTTTAGTGAATTTGTATGCACGTGCTATTTTATTTGAGCCCGCTTAGCTCAGAGGTTAGAGCATCGCATTTGTAATGCGATGGTCATCGGTTCGATTCCGATAGCCGGCTTTTCCATATTTTTTCGTTTTTTATATGATTTTTAATGTACTTTCAAAATAAAAGAAGATTGAAAAGACTTATTTCACCTTTTCCCAGAGTTACCACTCCATTTATATTATGTCATATAAACTTCCATATAGGAATATATATTGGGTAAAAGGATTAGACCTTTGCAAAATAAATTAAGAAAATAAAGGAAAATTTTTATGATTTATTTTATTTATATATTGTATATACAATAAAAAAATCTGTATATTGAGAAGAATATATCTTCTTACTCCTTGTATTCCAATAGTTTATTGGAGTGGATTTCACGTCATTTATCATTATCATTTAGTTCAGTTTTAATTTTGTTTAGTTTTGTACAATTTCAATAAAAAAAGGAGTCTTTATGTCACGTTACCGAGGGCCTCGTTTTAAAAAAATACGCCGTCTGGGGGCTTTACCGGGACTAACTAGTAAAAGGCCTAGGGCAGGAAGCGATCTTAGAAACCAATCGCGCTCCGGAAAAAAATCTCAATATCGTATTCGTTTAGAAGAAAAACAAAAATTGCGTTTTCATTATGGTCTTACAGAACGCCAATTACTTAAATATGTTCGTATCGCCGGAAAAGCCAAGGGGTCAACAGGTCAGGTTTTACTACAATTACTTGAAATGCGTTTGGATAACATCCTTTTTCGATTGGGTATGGCTTTGACTATTCCTCAAGCACGCCAATTAGTTAACCATGGACATATTTTAGTTAATGGTCATATAGTTGATATACCAAGTTATCGCTGCAAACCCCGAGATATTATTACAGTGAAGGATGAACAAAACTCCAGAACTTTGGTTCAAAATCTTCTTGATTCATCTGCCCCCGAGGAATTGCCAAACCATCTGACTCTTCACACATTCCAATATGAAGGGTTAGTCAATCAAATAATAGATAGGAAATGCGTCGGTTTGAAAATAAATGAATTGCTTGTCGTAGAATATTACTCTCGACAGACTTAATAAACCTAACTTAAGTAAAAAAAAAACTAAAAACAAGAGTTCGGATAACTCCCCTTCGCCCTCCTTTTTGATTAAAAATAAAAAGGCACAAGGTAAGGGATTTTGTTGGGGAATCTTTTTCCTATTCATGTATCATAGATTGGTAGGGAGATTTGGATCCCTTGTTTGCTCTTCCCAGCATATTCCATATCAAAGAAATTAGGAAATAGAGAATCTATTTAAAAAATCAAAACAAGGTAGATTTTTTATCTATTCTTTTTTATTTGATTTGATACATTATGGTCAATCACGTAAGATTGGTGAATTAGTTGAAAGTACGGAAAGAGAGGGATTCGAACCCTCGGTAAACAAAAGCCTACATAACAGTTCCAATGTTACGCCTTCAACCACTCGGCCATCTCTCCGACACCAGGATTATGACTGAGTACCTGGGTGAATAGCGAGTTATTCATCGTTTTTTAGATTATGGTTAATAGATACCTTTTTTGACCGGAAAAAATTGTAAGTAGATATAATATTTTTTTATTTTAATGAGTCCGCTTTTATGTTAGTTCGTACTATACAATTCCTTTGTTTGTGATAAAATTTTCTCACAAAAGAAAAGGTAAAGGAAATAAAAAGAGTTATAGAATGGATTTTTACCTATGCCAAGATCGCGTATAAATGGAAATTTTATTGATAAAACCTTTACAATTGTAGCCGATATTTTATTACGAGTCATTCCGACAACTTCCGGAGAAAAGGAGGCATTTACTTATTATAGAGATGGTGCGATTTGATTATCATTATTTTTTCTCGCCGATTTGGAATAGAAAGAAAAACGAGTATTGAAAAAAAATCTACGCTTTTGAAGGTGAAGTTTATAATATAAAAAAGCAATCCCTTCTGTCATGTATCCACGATTAATGCAGCCTTAGATGCTTCAATTGTGAATTCTAGTATTGAGCAAAAGGTTTTTACCTATGGTTCCCGTATTACAGATCAATCCTACTACACTAATACAATATACGAATAGGAGGCATAGGGAAGAAGCACTACGCCGAGAAATCAACAACACGAAAACTTTCTTCAAAATGATTCCTTTTCTTTCTTCTTCTTCTTTGGGATTGGGACTAATTAAAATGGTTGGAACAATAAACATCCATCTCGTTCGTACTTTGGATACCCGTATAACCATTGAAGACTGTTGAAGTGGCTAATTCCTGGAAATTTAGGGGCGTTGAGAACAAAGAAATTTTTAGAGTTTACTTTTTTATTTTTATCTAGCATGAACCCGCTTGTGTAGTAAGAAAAGATCTTTTGCAAGAAGGTTGGCTAGGGATTTCTTGTAAAAACATTAGCCCCGCTTAGTTCATAATGACATCAAATTTTTCCATATATTATTTTCATTATGCACCTAAAGGAGGAGCCGTATGAGATGAAAATCTCACATACGGTTCTGAAACGGAGAATTCGTTAAAGCGAATGACGACCGTAACGGATGTCGGCTCAATCTGAAGGAAATTATGCGGAAGCATTACAGAATTATTATGAAGCTATGCGCCTAGAAATTGACCCCTATGATCGAAGTTATATACTCTATAATATAGGCCTTATCCACACAAGTAATGGGGAACATACCAAAGCTTTAGAATATTATTTTCGGGCATTAGAACGAAACCCCTTTTTACCACAAGCTTTTAATAATATGGCTGTGATCTGTCATTACGTGCGACTATCTCCACTATAGAAAAAAAAAAGAACGAACAGCTAGTCAATTAAATACTAGAAACACAAAAAAGGGCTTTCTACATAAGCATCGTACAAAACGATTTTTTATCAGCTGTAGCAAATAAATAAACTTCATAGATCAAATATGAAGTGAAGACTGGATATGCCTAAATACTTTCTTTCTATGGATAATAAAAGATTTAATTGATAGAGGAAGCACCGTAAAGATCAATTGGAAAGGTTTTGGACCGATACAACAAGAGCTGTTTATTTATATCATAATATGAGATAAATCTTCGGAATCTACTTATGTAATAGAGTAGATCCCCTAAGGTATTGAGCAGCGGTGTAGCATCAGATCCTAAAGACAGTAAGTCTTTTTATTTTTTATGAAGTATGAAAAAAGTCTTTTTCAAAGATTCTATATAAATTTTAATATGAAAGCGGGATAGTTACCTTTCAGAAAATTATAATATCTAAAAACAGTGGACATGCCCTTTTTTCTGAAGGTAGGAGAAAAGATAAAACTTTAATTTTTATATTAATTAAATAAAAATTAAAGTTTGAAACTCATGTAATTACTCTCTTTTGTTTAATACAAGAAAAACCGAATATCTATAAGAAATCTCATTC